ATTCATATACAGCATCTCTTTCTTTTATCAAAGGTTCTACCAATTGATATGTTTCCACAAATAATTGAAATTCAATTTCTTGATCTGTATCTTCAATTTTTGAAAACTTATAAAGTTCTTCTGTTAAGCCCTGATCAATGAATCTACAAAATCCTTCAAATTGTATCTGATTAAAACCAGGTATTGTAGAGATTTCCCCATTTCCAGCCCCGAGCATTTTGAATTTCCTATTAATTACTCGAAAAAATTCCATTATTGACCCATTTTTCATCAACATCAAATCGTATGGATTGATCTAGCAATGATGGAATTTCTATTGTGTTTACTGAATCACATGAAATTTTAACCAACTCCGTATATGTAATGTATAAAATGCATCTGAACGAAGGAAAAAAGATAATTTTATTCTCAAATTTGAATTTATTTGTAACAGATACAAATGTAAAGGAATTGATAAATGCCACTTAGACTTATGGACTTTTGTCTAGAATCTCATAAAAAGTGATTCAATTTCTACCATCATTTTTATGATATTACATATTTAAATCCTATTGGATACCAAAAAAATAAATGGATTCGGGATTTCATCTCTTCGATAAGATAAAGACATAATAAACATCACCTCTCTATTTTTGTTTGATGTTTTTTGAGCACTTAACCTTTTTATCAGAATTCTTTGTTGTTCAACAAAGAATTCTGATAAAAGAAAGATCTTTTTACCTACTTTTTAGTAGAATACGATTAAAGTGAATAACATAATAAGAGGGTTTGGATTTATTAAACATGTGTAGATAGCTATCTATATTGATTTTCTCTGAGAATTGCCTATAGACATCATATATAGTAGATAAGATCCCCATTCATTTGTAGAACAATTTATGTTCTGGGGTTTACATATACTTCCATTTGCTGTTATAATTGAAAAAGGATTTTTTTTTTATTGAAAAGCATCAATACTGGTTAGTTTAGTTATGTATCAATTTCTATTTTCTTATCTTATATTTCTATTTTCTTATTCTTATCTTATATAGTGAAAAGACCCCCCTTCAAAGACAATTTTCGATTCAAATACAAGAATCATTTATTAATTTACAGTCACATTTAATAGTTAACGGTTCCAATTTGTCCAAAATTTTTTATTTTGTGACTGAAAAACCACATTTTATTTTTCAATATACAAGAGAGGGAAAGTTTTTAGATAGAAGATGAAAGTACAATATAAAAAAAAGAAGTTTAGTAATTCCTCCACCCCAAGCAAAGGGGGAAAATTTTCATCTATTTCGTATGGGATCATTTTGGCGGCATGGCCGAGCGGTAAGGCGGGGGACTGCAAATCCTTTTTCCCCAGTTCAAATCCGGGTGTCGCCTAATTAACAAAAAACACGGAATCCCTTATTTTTTTTTTATTTTACTGATATGAGATATGATATAAATCGCTGACTTTTTCTTGAGCAGAAGCAAACGGAGGAAGGGGACTCTTGATACTTGCTCGATTCTAAACATCTGGAAGTTCGGTGGTTCTCTAGAGCGAAAGTGCTGTAAATCCTTGCTCTAGGATTCAAGGATAGAGTAGTCGAAGGACTTTTTTAGAAAGATTTACCAATTACCAATTCCCTTCCACTACTAATGTAATGTAGTGTTTTAATTACTAGGTTTTGAATTAAATTGGATAGTCCGACGAAAAATCTAATTAGTGGTTGTGGAAAGGGCTGAAGATACCAGACTCATAGTAGTCTCTAAGTATTGAGGCATTAAATAACTATTGAATTGGATGGAAAATTCGCTTTTTCTATATAATTCTATATAAAATGCAAAAATAAATTATTTCTTTTCAATAAACCCCAGTCAAGAATGGAATAGGCGGTCCTCCGACTCTTTCACAGAAACAACCTTTAGACGTAGACCTAAGGATTCGATCAAATGAGAAATAAAGGTATGTGATAGATAATGATCTCTCTTGGTTCGATATTTTTAGCCCCTTAACCTTAATTAAGATTAAGGACAAGAAAAGAACGAATAGGTCTTATTTTTCCTACATCTTACTCCTACATCTTAGGAAGATTGGATTCCCTTTGATACTTCCAAATGAGTCATTGCCTATTTTGCTTGTGCTTAACCTTTTCCAATTCTACTAGAAAAATCATATCCTCTAAGAACTTGTTAGAAGCGAATTTATTGGATCCTTTGATCAACGGTGTTGGTTCAGAATCCCTTTTTGACTCTGCGCCAGTGATTCCACTATTATTAGTGAAAAATAGTGGAATAATTCCTTCATAGATATAGGGGACATAATTTACATGGATATAGTAAGTCTTGCTTGGGCTGCGTTAATGGTAGTCTTCACATTTTCCCTTTCACTGGTAGTATGGGGAAGAAGTGGACTCTAGAGGTACTACTAATTGAGTTGAGGAATCAAACCGTATCGATTCTTTTCTAGCTCGTTTTGCAAAGTCTTTTTATTTTGATTTGTTTACCTCTTTCTCTTTGACCAGTTAAAGAGAAAAAAAGTTCTGTTATGAAGTAGATATGCACCTTGTATCGGAAATAAGATATAGATATACACAGCGGTTGTTCAAAGAGAGACTGCGCATAATCAGATCTTACCTTGGGCAAGTCGCATATTGCGCACTTACTTTATCTCTTATTTTATTTGAAAAATTTGATTTATGCTATGCTTTCTTGACTCATTTCATATCATGACTCAAGAGTTAAAAATGATGGATTTGAGTCTTTCTCTTTTAAATTATGAAAAAAATTCCAGAGAACCTTTTTTGGTCATCTGTTAACTCTTCGATCAATTACTTCTTCGGAATGCTAAAGCTAAAAGAAAATTACTCGATTTTCTTTTATTAATATCCGCCCGTGCCATTTTTCATCATTGATTCTTTCGCTGGATACCGAAATTCGTATTGAAAATAATCTGAAATCTAGGAACTAGAACCGTAATATTCAGAATTGCCTCTCGATTGATTATTATAGATGAAACAAAGAAATAAAAGCGTATGTATATTACCTATATGAATAGGTATATCAAGAAGAGATTATTATAAATTAATCTCTATTAATCCTGTATTTTATTATTTTTATATACTATATATAATATAGTACAACTTATTACATTACAATAATAGCTAGTATGGTAGAAAGATTCATATATGAATCTTTCTACCATACTAGCTCTAGCTATCGGATCTCATAGAATACTATACCGCCGATTCGAGTCCGCCAATTTCATTTAAGATGCGAAATGATAATCCTTTTTTTTTCTTCAATCATTGACTAAGAAAAGAAGTCAAGTTTGATTCAAATTAATCACCTTGACTGACTGTTTTTACGTATATTATAAGTAAAAACGCAGTAGGAACTAGAATGAAAAGTGCAGTAGCAATAAATGCGAGAATATTTACTTCCATAATCTCATTGTTTTTTTTTATTTGGTAATAACTCGGGATTTAATCCCATAGAGATGATAAATCTTTCGCCCGTCGATTCAATGGGATAAATTACATCTCGATGATATTGAATCGGATCAATATCATGAATAACAATATCTGAACTATCAAATAAATTCATCGTCGAGAATTGAATAGTATAACATAGGAAGACCTTTTATCCATACCGAATGAAAAATCGGATTCCTGATCCAACCCCTTTCTTTTTCTTTTGTATTTTGATTTATCCTTCTTTTCGATTCTTGTTTTTCTATAACCTATCGCTATGGCCTTTCTTATACTTATACAATTATTTGCTTAAGTATCATTTTTTTTTACCGCCCTTACAATTCCATTGGTTACAAACAAAGCCAAACAAAGAATGGAAGCGAAATAGAAAAGAAGGGGTTAAGTACTTTTTTTAATGATCTCATTTTTGTGGAAAACAAATAAGTATGATAAACATAAGTACAAGCATAAGGGATAAAAAAAGATCTAATATTCTATTAAAATCACTAGTTTCGAATTTTTTATTTTTGCGAAAGTACCCCTCAAAAAAAGATTATTCATCCCCCTCTAAGAGGTTGTGATCTTTATTTCATTAATAGACTCTTCTTTATTTGGATTAATAATGTGACGCATCTATCAATCAGTGTTCAATTTGAATGAGATCGATTGTTTCAAATTCAAACTAGTAATTGAAGTTACACAAACTCAGAACCAGAAAAGGAAAAATTTGGAATCTTAAAAGTCAAAGTATTCTAATTATGTTAAATTCATTTTGGATCGTACACGAAATGAATTCTATTTGTATATGTCTTACCGGTATATATTCAATATATGGTAATTTATTCTATTACACGCAGCGGGAGCAATCGTAAAAGTAAGACCCAGTACGTTATCGGTATCTCTTGGAATCAAAAATATGATGCTACCAATAATTGTAGCAATGCACATATGTCTCTCTACCACCAACCATTATTGGCTGAGGTAATGGAAATTTTCGTATTTGTTTGATGAGAAATGTGAAACCAAAAAAAAAATAAAAAAAAGAGGAATGCCTTGGGAACGAAATTCGCTATTTGTATTCCTTTCACATTCAAATGGAGAAATGAATTAATGTATTTTTTGATTCCGTCGGGACTGACGGGGCTCGAACCCGCAGCTTCCGCCTTGACAGGGCGGTGCTCTGACCCATTGAACTACAATCCCAGGTAAAAAAAATGTAGAGTATACATATTCTTATGATTCCATGGAAACCATTTCTATTTAGATTAGAATCGTCGTCTTGTAACAGAGGTACGGGTGATATATTGCTATCTCTCTGGTGGGTACTTTAGTGAGAGCAACATGGATTGCTAGTAACCCATTCGTTATTTCCAAATCAAGAGTTTTTTTCTTTACTCTTTTCCTTACACTTTAGATTTCGAAATCCTGATAGGAAATGAAATTAGATTGTTAGGAAAATTCTAATTTGTAGGAACAAATAAATAGAACATAGCAAATAAAGCGGTAGGGATATATGAAAAAATTGTACTTTTTTTTATTCTTGCGTAGCCGGAATTTATG